TCTTCATCTAATTAGATAGATTAGATAAATGATCTAGCAATGATGGCATTTCTATTTTGTTTACCGAATCACATGAAATTTTACCCAACTCCATATCTGGAATGTATGAAATACGTATGAACGGAGGAAGAAAGAGAATTTTCTACTTAAATTGAATTGAATTGGAATTTATTGGAATTTTCAACAGATACAAATGGAAAGAAATTGATAAAACATCCCTAGAAACAGACTTCTGCTACTTAGACTTATTAATTAAGTTATAGGATTTTGTATAGAATATAAAAACAAAAATGATTCCATTTCTACCATTATTATGATAATACATATTCCAACCTGCTTGAATACCAGAAAAATAAATGGATTGGACATTTGATCTTTTCGCTGAGATAAAGGCATAAAAATCAGAAAGAATATATAGAATTAGAATCGGTTTTTTAGCATTTAACCCCCCTTTATGTTATGGATTTCGTTGTTCAAAACAAAAAATGATTCGCAGAGAAGAGAGAGATTTTGTTTACGGATTTTTGAGTAGAATACGATTGTGAGGTGTACAAGAAAAGAAGGTTTGTATGGCTTAAACACGTGTGGAGATATCTATAATATCCGTCTTTCTTCTCTTTTATTGTTTTATTTATTGTTTTATTGTCGTTCTATGTTCTATTCGGGGCAACACAGGTTGCGCTCTACGAAAACAGAATTTAAATTTTCTATTCAATTCAAAATTCAAATTGAAGTATGATACTTTTCTGATATCTGATAATTCTATATCGGGAACATATATAAATAATATATATCCGTCTAACAATTTCTCTTAGGGGGTTTACATATACTCATAATTGTTGTTATAATTATTATTAATAATTAAAATTGAGATGTTGTTATAATTATTATTAATAATTAAAATTGAGAAGGATTTTTTGATTGAAAAAATCCATACTGAACTGATTAGTTATATATCAAGTTGTATTTTCTTATGTCATTAGGAAAACAAAATTTGGAGATTCAAATCCAAGAATCATTCATGCATTCTAAGTCAATAGTTAATGGTTCCTATTTTCATAAAGTTGAATTTTGGATTTTGCGACTGAAAATCCACATTTGATTTTTCAATAGAAAGGTAAGAGAAAGTTTTGAACATTATGAATTTTGAGATAGACTCAATCGAGAAATTGAAAGGATGAATCAAACCCAATCAAAAGGGAAGAAGGATTAGAATTTCTTTTACTTTTAGGAAAAATTAAGGAAAACAGAACTCAAGGTGCAAGTACAATAAAAAAGCAGTTCAGTAATCCGGGAAAGTTTTCATCTATTTTGTATTTGTAGCATTTTGGCGACATGGCCGAGTGGTAAGGCAGAGGACTGCAAATCCTTTTTTCCCCAGTTCAAATCCGGGTGTCGCCTGATCAACAAAAAACTAGAAATCTCTTCTTTTCTTCTGTTGATATAACCCGCCGAATGATTCCCCAGCAGAAGCAGAGAAAGCAGACTGTTGATACTTGTTTGATTCTAAACATCTGGTCTGGGGGTTTTTCAAAAAAAAAATTCAAATATCCTTGCATATTTAGGCTTAGGCTTCAAGGAAATATTCGAATGCTAGAGGGGCTATCAAGACTTCGCAATTACCTTCTACTACAAATAAAAATTTTATATTATTAATCCATTGTATAATGACTGGACCTTGGATTAGATTGGAGAGCCCGATAGGAAATCTAAATAGTTGTGGAAGGGGGCGGAAGATACTTTATTATATACGAGGAACTCACGAAAATCTCTGAGTGCTCAAGCATCCAATCAAATCAATTGAAATGAGGGTCAACAAAAAAAGAATAGGACCTATTATTCCTACATGTTCCATTAGTAACATTCCCTTGAGATGTTACTGCGGATTTTGCTTGTGTTTAATCTTTCCCGATTAGAAATCATATAGGAATTTCTTATAAAATGAGCGAATTTATTGGATTGGTTTATTAATAGTCTTCGTTCTTTTTGACTCTGCGCCATTGATTCCACTATTATTAGTGAGGAATAATGGAACAATTCCTTTATATTTATAGAGATAGGGGACATAATTCATATGGATATAGTAAGTCTTGCTTGGGCTGCTTTAATGGTAGTCTTTACTTTTTCTCTTTCACTCGTAGTGTGGGGAAGGAGTGGACTCTAGGGGTCCTACTAATTGAGTTAAGGAAGCAAACTGTATCAATATCAATTGCTTTCTAGATCGTTCTGCAACACGTTTGGAACAAAATAAAAATATCTTCATTTTGAAATTCCATTGGACTCGACTGGAGTAATGTATTATAGGAATCATCCTCTTTCAATCAAAGAGCTATTTCAACGATTCCCATGTTTGTAGTTCGAAAGGAAGAGGATCCCAGGAAATTTATTCGAACCTAATTCTTCCTAAATTTTCTATTCCAATCAACGGCCTCTTACTAGGTGATACTGAGGAGGGCCGGACCCTTTTTTTATTTGTTTCTCTCTTTACTGTTCAAAGAAGAAGTAGCTTTGTTAAGTGTATACGCACTTTGTATGAGAAAGAAAGGATATAAACATAGTGATTGTCTAACGAGATACTATGCAGAATAAGATCGTCAGGTGAGTCACATATTGTATTGCGCATTTACCGCTTTCGAATTTTTTAAATTGGATTTATACTTTATCGACTTATTTCATATCATGGTTCAGGCGTTAAAAATCAGTGAGATTTACTCTTCCTTTTCGATGCCCGTGGAACTACTGTCAATGGTTTACTCAATTACTTCTTGGGAATGTTAAAAAAGATTACTACGTGATTTTTTGAATATGCCTATATCTATCGCTTTTCCTTCATTGATTTGATTCTTTCAATAGATACCGAGATTCGGAAATCAAAAATATAGTAATTAAAACTATAAGACATAAGAGTAATTCAGATTGATCAGAACAAATAGATATAGCAAATAAATGGAATTGGATGCTATGTCAATCCCATATATGGAATTGATATTCACATATATCAAGATAATATTGTAGATTGATCTATAGATCCATATCAAATGCAGCCTCTATCTTTATTTTATTCCGGGGGGCCTACAATCTAACTAATAAATAGTATGGTAGAAAGAAATAGATGAATCTTTCTACCATACTATCTATCTATTAGAATACTGCCGATTCTAGTTCACTCATTTCATTTAAGACATGAAATTGGAATCTTTTTCATTTTATTTCGTCAATTTTGGCTAAGAACTCAGAAGTCAAGTTTCATTCAAATTAGTTAATAATTAATCGTTTTGACTGACTGTTTTTACGTAAATGATAAGTAGAAAAGCGGTAGGAACTAGAATAAATAGTGCAGTAGCAATAAATGCAAGAATATTTACTTCCATAATCTCATCGGTTTTTTACTTCGCAATAACTCGGGATTTAATCCCATAGAGATGATAAATCTTTGGCCTGTAAATTCAATGAATGAATATTACCTCTCGATGATCTTGAATCGGATCAATATCATGAATAACAATATCTGAACTATCAAATCAATTCGTCGTCGAGAATTGAATAGTATAACATAGGAAGTTCTTTTATCCATACCGCCCCAAACTTGGATTCCTGACCCAATCCAAAATTCCTTTATTTATTTATCATTTTTTATCATCTGTTCTTTTTTTCTCTCTAATCTATCTAGTTCCTTCTTGTACAATCATCTGATGAAGTCTCATCAAATAGCTCTTCCACTTCTAGTGGTCACATAGTTACAAACCCAAACAAACAATAAAAGCTAAATGTAAAAAGAAAGGAGTTTAGAACGAAACTATTTTTGACTTGGAAGACAAAGAAGTGTGATAAAGATGAGACCGTATAAAATGAATATTCATCAAATTTACTATTTTCCGATTTGTTCTTTCGTCGATGGGGCCTTAAAACAAAATGAAAAATCGGAAAAATGATTCATTCCCCTTTCTAAGAGGAGTAGGATTTTTGGTTGGTCTGTCCTTCCCCCTCCTTTCTTCGTAGATTATTAGCCCCGGGACACCTATACCAAAAGCTCAGTGTGCGATTTGCATGAAATCTATTTTTCAACTTCAAACTAGTAAGTGAGGTTCCATAAATCCGTAGCCAGAAAAATAAATTGTTTTTTTTTTATTTTTTCTGGAAAGTATTTTCTTATATTCAATTTTGTATTGGACAAGAAAGAAATTCCCTTTGTGTATGCGCGCCTCAAAAAGGTATAGTACTAGATTCCATTACATGCATCGGGGGCAATCGAAAAGGCCAGCATTTCTTGGAATACTGACTATAACGCTACCAATAATTGTACTAATCCAACCGCATATGTCTTTCTCCTACCAAAAGGAAAGAAAAAAGAAATAAGGATTTCCCCTTTGCTTTGACAATGAAATTCTGCCCCGGTCCCCTTCATAAAAAGGGAGAGATTTATTGATATATTTATTGGATCCGTCGGGACTGACGGGGCTCGAACCCGCAGCTTCCGCCTTGACAGGGCGGTGCTCTGACCAATTGAACTACAATCCCAGGGAAATACGGGATCTAGCAGAAAATTTGATTCTTTTTTATCTCCGGATCGGGTATTTCTGAAGTACAAAGGGGGTTATATCATCTCATGGCGGATTGGCGAATTATTGGGCCGAGCTGGATTTGAACCAGCGTAGACATATTGCCAACGAATTTACAGTCCGTCCCCATTAACCGCTCGGGCATCGACCCAGGAAGAATCAATTTTAGACTTATTGGTAATCCATGATCAACTTCCTTTCGTAGTACCCTACCCCCAGGGGAATTCGAATCCCCGCTGCCTCCTTGAAAGAGAGATGTCCTAAACCACTAGACGATGGGGGCCTGCTTGACCAACGGCCATCATACTATGATCATAGTATGTATAAGTTTTTGAAATTGTCAATATAATCGAATGATTCTATCCGAGGGATCTTTCCCCCTTTCAGAATTGCATAGAATTATTTTTTATTCGTCATTGATGAATTATTCATTAGAATCGC